ACCCGTGCTCGAAATAATAAATTTTATCGAGTACGGGCTTTTGTCGGTAAAGAGGAATCAAATGATTCAAGTGGAGTTTTTTGTAACGTATCAATAAGATAGACCCATGCTGCGAGTTGTTTCATGCCATAAATAAACACGGACACTCAAAAAATCTGTTGGGCAGGCGGATTCACATCTCTTACAACCTACACAGTCCTCGGTTCTTGGTGCGGAAGCAATTTGTTTAGCTTTACATCCGTCCCAAGGTATCATTTCCAATACATCTGTGGGGCAGGCTCGTACACATTGAGTACACCCTATACATGTATCATAAATTTTTACTGAATGTGACATTGGATCTATAAATTCCAGTTTTGAGCATAAAAAATTTTCGATCTGGTAAAAAAAAATAAGTAGTAAATGAATCATACATTTATATTGTAGACACCAGACGAAGCAGTGGTTTATCAAAATTTTAAGAATCAATATATTTCTAAATCTGTTCATGAGAAAAGTCCAAGAGACTTTGATTTCTCTTTCAACAACCATGATCATGCGAGTTGCACATGTGAATTCAAATTGACCAACAAATTGGTCAATAGTAAATTAATTCAATACTAAATATATATATATTTAGTATATATTTTATATTTATATATTTATAATAATTATATATTTATAATAATTATATATTTATAATAATATATTTATAATAATAATATAATAATAATAAAATAATATAATAATATTAAAAATAAAAATAATAAAATTATAATAAAATAAAAAAAAAAAATATAAAATATAAATAAGTATATTAATTATTATATAAGATATTAATTATTATATAAGATATTATATAAGATATTATATAATAAAATGATAATTATAATAAAATGATATAATAATATGATAATTATAATAAAATTATTAATAATAACATATTAATTCTAATAAAATTAGATTAGAATAAATTTAAATTTTATATATGTATTTAATATTTTATTTTTTTATATTATTAAATATTTAATATATAATATAATAGAATATCTAATAGATTAATATTCCATGTGATATTATGTATCTTATGATCATAACTAATTATTCAACAAATTCGATTGATTGATACGAGTTGATTTTCTGTTACGATGGATTGATGAAACAATAGCTAGCCCAATAGCTGCTTCAGCAGCCGCAACAGCTATGACAAAGATTGAGAAAATGTCGCCTTTTAATTGGCGACTATCAAATATATCAGAAAATGTTACGAGATTGATATTAACCGAATTGAGTATAAGCTCAAGACACATAAGTGCTCTAACCATCTTTCGACTTGTGATCAATCCATAGATACCGATAGAGAATAAATAGACACTCAAAAAAAGTACATGCTCGAACATCATTGACTAACTCCTTATCAATCTCGATTCATTTCAATATGAACAACAATTCAACCGATTCGATTGATTAGAATAGAACGATTACAGAATAAAAGAAGGTATTTGCAATAGATAGGTTTAATTAAAAACCTTATAAAAACCTTAAACCCTTCCATTTATTTTATTTATTTAGAATTTATAAATCTTAGAATTAAATTCTAAGTATTTATTATTGACGAGCCATAGTAATTGCACCTATCAAGGAAACTAAAAGAATTATGGAAATGAGTTCAAACGGAAGATAAAAATCTGTTGATAAATGAATCCCAATTTGTTGAATGTTACTTATTAGGTCCTGTTCTATAATCTGGCTTGATCTTGTAGTCCAAAAAATTCCGTACCATGACGTATCTGGGATAATAGTAATTAGTGAAAAAAGAATACTTGTACAAACCAGTGAAGTGACCCCATCTCCAATGGTCCAAAAATAGGAATCATTGGAATATTCTGAACCATTCATGAACATTACAGCAAATATGATTAAGACATTTATGGCTCCAACATAAATAAGGAGCTGTGCGGCAGCTACAAAATAGGAATTCGATAGAATATAGAATAAGGATATACAAACAAGAACCAATCCCAATGAAAAGGCAGAATAAATGGGATTGGTAAGTAATACTACTCCCAGACCTCCTAATACAAGAACTGATCCAAAAAATACTACAAGAATATCATGTATTGGTCCAGGTAAATCCATTATTAAAATGATAAATTAATAAATAAGTCGAAATATTTCATGACCTTACTGAATGGTCCAGGAAAGGAAAAGGGGTAACCCCCTTTTTTTTATTGTATATGATACATTCCTAATTGAATTAAAACTTTTTTATATGGATTAATGTAGATATAGATAAAATTATCGAGAAAAGAGTAATGGGGATTGTATATTTCGAAATCATCACGAAAAATATATTCTCAGTTTAAATCAAAGAAAAATTCTCAACAATCAATAATTATTAGTTATTATTTGTAGTTACTGACCAAACAAAATAAAAAAAGCTTGGGTCTTTTATATCAAAACAAAATCTTAGTAATTGGTAATCGTTCTTGAATCAAAGGGTTTATCTTTGTCTATTTTGATTTGAGTCGAATTCATAACTGTTTGAATTGTGTAATCTCCAATTATTGACATTGGTAACCGACCCAAAGCAATTTGATTATAATTCAATTCGTGACGATCAGAAGTAGAAAGTTCATATTCTTCAGTCATTGATAAACAGTTTGTTGGACAATACTCGACACAATTACCACAAAATATACAGACCCCAAAATCAATACTATAATTAAGCAATTGTTTTTTTTTAATATCTTTTTCAAATCTCCAATCAACAACGGGTAGATCTATCGGGCATACACGAACACATACTTCACAAGCAATACATTTATCAAATTCAAAGTGGATTCGACCACGGAAACGCTCTGATGTGATCGATTTTTCATAAGGATATTGAATAGTTATAGGTAAACGATTTGTGTGGGATAAGGTAATTACGAAACTTTGACCAATATACCTTGCAGCTCGTATTGTTTGTTGACTATAATTCATGAACCCAGTCACCATAGAGAACATATTGTAAATATCCAGGAATAAATTGATGTTTCTTTCTCTTGTTTGAAAGAGGTTATGAATCTGGAATATCGTTATCGTATTTTCTTATTTATAGTGAAACAAGTTGGGAAGAAGTTGTCAATAATAGATTACCTAAAGAAATAGGTAAAAGAAATTTCCATCCAAGATTTAATAGTTGGTCCATTCTTATCCTAGGCAAAGTCCATCTTGTTGTGATAGGAATGAACAGAAACAAATAAGCTTTAGCTAATGTAATAAAGATACCAATTGTCATTCCAAAAACTCCGGCCATTTTATTTATTCCGAAAAGTTCAGGAATAGATATGTACGGAATAGAAAAATTCCACCCACCTAAGTAAAGAACTGTTACAAATAATGAAGAAAGTAATAGATTTAGGTAAGAAGCAATATAAAATAAACCAAATTTGATACCTGAATATTCGGTTTGATAACCTGCTACTAATTCCTCCTCTGCTTCCGGTAAATCAAACGGCAATCTCTCACATTCGGCTAGAGAAGAAATTAGAAAAACAATAAACCCTATAGGTTGACGCCACAGATTCCACCCCCAAAAACCATATTTTGACTGTGCTTCAACTATATCAACTGTACTTGAACTATTAGATAATCATAGTCGATAATAACATCACTGTTCCCATCTCTATTACAAAACCGTACATGAAACTTCAGCTTCATACGGCTCCTCTATGGCCACAAATAAATGTAAGGACTGGTTCGGTATTTTCCTCCTCTTTGGAGGATAGATCGAATAAAGATACACCGGAGAGTCCCAAATTAGACCAATGGAATTCTGTCCGCTAGAATAAGAAAAAAGTGCTTTCGAATTGATCTCATCCTTATAATGATAATTTTTCTTTGTTCGGTAATAACTTAATCTTTCAATAAAATATTCGTTATTAATATATAATATATATAGGCATTAGTTCATGAATCATGATAAGAATTCCCTATGTATGAATACGGATATAGGAAAGAAAGAATAAATAAAGATATTTTTTTTTTTTTTTTATAAAAATTTTTATTCATTCATTCGATTATTGCATTCCATTTCTTTTGTTCCTGTTCTTCTGTCTCTTTTGTTCCTGTTCTTCTGTCTCAGAAGAAGGTATTTAATTTAGAAAAAAAAAATAAAGGATTAATTCGTTCTTGATAGTCATTTCTTTAATCAGTGAATAGGAGCATACTCGAGATCGGAATCGTAGGGAGGTACTTCTTGATCATTTCTACCAACTTAAAGCCCTTATTATGATTCGTTTTATGCAGAAATATCTCTTTTTTTGATACCTTACATTATCCCCATTACTAATCCTTTGTGTACCTTGGTGTTCCTAACTGTCCACCGATTTTTGATTGATCCCCGGTATGTTAATACATACAAGGCAGTAGTGGAAACTCCATATAGTTGATCTTTTGCACCCGCTTCAAGATATGATGACTAATCAAAGAATCTCAATCTTGGGGTAAACAGGTTACGCTGCTTATGTTTACTTTAACTTCATTCTTGTACATAGGGAATGAGATTTTCTCTTCTTACTGCAAATTTATAAGCTGTTTTGTTTCACTCATATAACTATCTGGTTTAACTCATCGATGAATAAAAAAAAAAATATCTATTCAATACATTCAACCTCTTTTCTCTATTTATTTCTAGGAAAGAGGTAAAAGTTCATGTTCCAACGAATCACACGTAGAGATATTGATAACACACATAGAGTTAATGGTATTTCATAACTAATAGATTGAGCAGCAGCTCGTAGACCACCTGAAAAAGAATATTTATTATTCGATCCATATCCTGACATAAGAAGCCCAATAGGGGCAATACTTGAAATGGTGATCCATAAAAAAACACCTATACTGAGATCACCTAAAACAAGGCGGTACCCAAAAGGAATTACTAAATAACTTAGTAGAATTGATATGACCGCTATAGACGGTCCGACACTAAATAAACGAATATCCCCTCTAGATGGGAGTAGGTCCTCCTTAAAAAGTAATTTAGTCCCATCTGCTAGAGCTTGAAGAATTCCCAACGGACCAGCATATTCAGGCCCAATACGTTGTTGTATCGTTGCAGATATTTCTCTTTCTAACCACACAATTACTAGTACCCCTATTATGATTCCAAATATAAGGGTAAAAATGGATACAAACATCCATATGAGTCCATAGATTTCTTTTATGGATTCCAATGTAGAAAAAGAATTGATAGCTTGTACTTCTGTCGTATCAATTATCATTTCAACGATCAACTTCTCCCATAATGATATCTATACTACCTAATATCGTCATGATATCAGCCAATTTCATTCTTTTAACTAGCTGAGGAAGAATTTGCAAATTGATGAAACCGGGTGGACGAATTTTCCATCTCCAGGGGAAAGTGCTATTATCCCCTATCAAATAAATTCCTAATTCTCCTTTTGGGGCTTCTACTCTGACATAAAGTTCTTGTTTCGACAATTCAAAATTGGGTGAAGGTTTTTTACTAATAAATCTATATTCAAAATCATTCCATTCGGAATTTTTTGCTCTATCAAAGCGTCGGACTTCTAAATTCTCATAGGGCCCTCCAGGAATTCCTTCTAGAGCCTGTTGAATAATTTTTATAGATTCCCCCATTTCACCTATTCGTACTAAATAACGAGCTAATGAATCTCCTTCTTTTTGCCATTGGACTTCCCAATCGAATTCATTGTAACACTCATAATGATCAACCTTACGAAGATCCCATTGGATTCCAGAAGCTCGTAACATTGGTCCTGATAAACCCCAATTTATTGCTTCCTCTCCACCAATAATGCCCACTCTTTCAACTCGTTCCAAAAAAATGGGATTCCGTGTAATAAGTTTTTGATATTCAACAACTCCTGTTAAAGAATAATCGCAGAAATCCAAACATTTATCTATCCAGCCATGAGGTAGATCAGCAGCTACTCCTCCGATGCGGAAATAATTATGCATCATTCGCATACCTGTGGCGGCTTCGAATAAATCATATAACAATTCTCTTTCTCTGAAAATATAGAAAAAAGGAGTCTGTGCACCGATATCTGCCATAAAAGGTCCAAGCCATAACAAATGAGAAGCTATACGGCTCAGCTCCAGCATAATTACTCTGATATAACTGGCTCTCTGAGGTACTTGAACATTTTCCAATTGTTCTGGTGCATTTACCGTTATTGCCTCTGTGAACATAGTAGCTAAATAATCCCAACGTGTTACATAAGGAAGATATTGTATAATTGTTCGGTTTTCTGCTATTTTTTCCATCCCTCTGTGTAAATATCCCAATATGGGTTCACAATCAATAACATCTTCACCATCGAGAGTAACGATCAGTCGAAGAACACCATGCATTGATGGGTGTTGAGGACCCATATTGACTATCATGAGATCTTTTTTTGTAGTTGGTATAGTCATATTTTTTCTTCCTTAATTCATTATTCCACGAATTCCTCAAAAGGAGGTTCATCAAAATGAAAAATCTAATAAAATAACTATTAAAAAAAAATTCAAACGATTAAATTAACGAGTTTTTGGCTCCCGAATATCCAACTGATCCATTAATTTCTTATAACGGACTCTATTTTTCTTTGACAAATAAGCCAGGAGCCGTTGACGTTTTCCCAGAATTATTCGTAGACCTCTTTGGGATAAAAAATCTCTTTTGTGCAATTCCAAATGTGAAGTAAGTCTACGTATCTTACTGGTAAAACTTAATACTTGAAATTCAACAGAACCCTTGTTTTCTTCTTTTTCTTCTTGTGAAATAACTGAGATGAATGAATTTTTGATCATAAAAAAATTTTTCTATCTTTTTTTCTTTCCCATGGATTTTTTTTACTTTACCGAATCGATCAGGAAAAATAAAAATAATAAAATTTATGCCAGTTATTTTAATCTAGTACACACAAAAATTTGGATTTTTTCCTATTTTCTCTTTCTTTTCTATCCAAATCAAATTGAAAATTTGATTTGGATAGAAAAGAAAGAGAAAATACATTTCTACATTCATGGAAGAGAATGATTTCTTTAGTACCTAAAAAGATTCTGCCGATTTTGTCCTAGATCCAATTGAGTTGATACGCCATTAGATCCGTGTCATGTACCAGAATGTAATACAGCGTATATGTATATCTTTCGGCTTTCATCTACCGAAAAATATCACAGATATATAGGAAATATACTATTAACAAATTATGAATCGTGGATACATATATATCCTTGACATACTGAAACAATTGCCATTATTGGTATTAAACCAATAGCGATTCATACAAGCTAAATCTTCTAATCGGTAATTGGGCCAAAGAAACAATTTGCATTTAATGAATTTTTTAGTATTAAAATGCTTGTCCTCATTCAAAAATTTTCCGGAGTTTCTTATGTTGTTTTCATTGCAAAATACTAGATTTCTATCCACAAAATTCCAATTATGAGAATTAAAACAAATTAGAATTCTAAATTCTCTACGACGTCCAGGAGATAGAATATTTTCAGGAACAAAGAAATCATAATTACTTTTGTCTCCATCCACAAGCATATTGCCGTGTCTTGCAACGGATTTATCAAAATTCTTCTTATCAATATATCTTTTTTTTATGCATTTTCTGTTAATTTGGTGCTTAATTTTATCGATCAATGAAATACCTAGGGTTTGATATATAATAAATTTTCCATCCCTTTTTATAGATAAACGAATCGGTTCGATAATCAATACTCCCTTTTTTATCAATTCTGTAAGAGCTAGATCTTTCTGAATTAGCATTACATCCAGATGCATTTCTCCTCTTTGAATCGAGGATATAGCAATTTTCCTTGGATTTATCAGTCTAAGTAGGAGACAATATACCTTGATATTATTGATCATTCTTTGATTCAAGGAGTCATCCCATCTTAATTGAAAAAGGAAATATTTTTTCAGGAAGAAATCTAGTTCTGCTTCCTTCTTTTTCTTGGATTTTTTTTTCTTTTTACCTTTTTTAATGTCTGATCCCGCGTAATTGTCTTCAACATTTTTTTTTTTTTTTTTTTTTCGTATATCTGATTCAAGATTTTCTTGTCCCTGTTGTTCGTTTTTTTCTTGGTTGGAATTTTCTAATTTAAGATATTCTTTTTGATTAGATGATATCGGAAGATTTTTATTTTTATTTTTATTTATGTTGATGCTTTTTTTTTGACTAATATTTTCATAGAAATAAAAATTAAAAAGAAGTAATTTGATTGGTATGATCCATGGTTTAATCTTATATGCATCAAAAAGTGGCACAAATTCTGGGAAGAACCGGGGTTCTAGATTTGATATGGTACGATAAACCTTTTCTTGATTCATTCCCATCCAATCAAAAAAGTTTTTTTTTTGATGGGATGGTTTAATTCCTTGATGAGTTGTAAGAGAAAAAATATCTTTTTTTTTCAATTTTTTAATAATTTTGTTTTCAGTCTTAGTATTTTTCTCAATTTTGGTGCTGATATGCGTATTGGTCCAGGTCTCAATGTCGATATTTTTTCTAAGACAAATATAGAGAATTCTACAATCAAAATATTTTCTATCCAGATTTTTATGTGTAGCAATAATATATTCCTTTTCTAGATAATTACTAATAGCTATACTTACCAATACATAAAATGATTCGGGTTTCAGTGTATTGAAATTGTATGGAATTTCTTGGTCTCCTTTTGCTTGTAATGTTGATTCAAAAATATATGAGTATGAGTCCTTCCTATTCCCATAATTCATATATTTATGTGATAAAAGATAATATCTGTAGTGTTTTTTAAATTTTTCTTTTTGACTCGTCAATGAATCCACTGCCACCGCATAGTAATTTTGTTTCATGTAATGAATTAATTGGTCTTTTTCTTTTTTATGTGAATCAAATTTAATTGAGTTTTTATTTTGAATCGTAGAACGTTGGTTGATTCTATTTCGCCATTTTTGAGGTACTAATCGAGACCATTTTGTCTGAGATAAATTGTATTGATAATGGCCCTTTAACCAGTTTTTCCATTCATTTTTTCCAGACTTATAAATTTTCTTTTGCTTTGATTTGGAATCAAATATTCCTCGTGTCATACAATAATCCTTGATTTTATCCTTAATAAAAGAATGGGTCCTGGGATATTGAAGTACAGATTTCAAGTGATGCTTGTTAAGTAATTGGGTTTGTGATAGTTTGTAAAATACATATGCTTGGGACAAGGGGGATAAATCATAATTATAATAATAAATATTTTTATAATAATAAATATTTGAATTATTATTACTGATATTAGTATTATAAAACGATTTTTTTATAGTCGAAATAAAGTTCATTGTATTTTGATCTGTTTCATCAATTCCTTCTCGATTTGTTTCATCGTTGTAAATCGATTTTGCGATAATTTTTTTTGTTGATTCAAAGAAAAATTGTGCATTGATCCTAAAAATAGTAATCATACGTAGAAAGATATCTATGTATATTTTTTCAATGAATGATTTCATAAAAAAATTTAATTTACGTATAAATCGTATCTTTTTTCTTTTAAATATCTGCAAAATATGTTTCTTTGATTCCGATTTTTTATCATCACAAGTTAGAACTATTTTTTTCTTGTCTTTTGTGATTCGTTCTAGTTCTATTTGATTCCTGATTATGACTGTCCTATCAGCAAGATCCTTTATTTTTTTTTCTATGAGTGAGTAATTTGCCCAATTCATGGATCGAATTCGAATGGTTGATTCGTGAATAATCTTATTATTTATTTTAGAATCTCTTACATTTTCATTCGGTTTATATATTTTTACCTTCCTCAATTCAAATAAGAAAATGGGGTTTATTTTTTCAAGTTCCTTCATTTTTTGTTTTATAACTAGAACTATTTTGATAACCCATCTTTTTTTTTCTTTAAAAACTTTTAGAACGAAAAAAAAATTCTTTTTTACTTTTCTAATTATTTTTCTAATTATTTTTTGGAGTTCTTTATAAATGGGTTCAAAAAAAGAAGGTCGTTTTCGGGGAGAACCAAAAGGAACTTCTGCTTCCATTCCCCAAATTGTTAAAAAACAAAAATTTTCTTTTTTTCCTTTTTTTTTCATTGGATCTCTATGATGAGATCGTATTTTAGATCTTCGCCAAGGTTTAAGAAAGAAAGGAAATAGAATCTTTATCTGAATACCGTCTGTTAACCAATCTTTTGGAAATTCTGTTTCCGATAATTGAACACCATTATAGGTGCATTTAACATGCATTTCTCTATTCCATTCCTTCAAATCCTCATACCACTCGGGGAATTGGAATAATAACATACGGCCAATATTTTTAACTATTATCAATGAAGGCAATACAATGTATTTTCTAAGAAAGGATTGGGTTACTAACATCGAACCTCTTATTGCTTGAGCAAATATAATGTTATCCCAAGTTTCTGATATTGCTATACGTTCATTTTCCTCTTTTTTCTCCTCGTTTTTTTTTTTCTTTTCTTTTGTTTCTTCCTCCTCAAAATTTGAAATTTTCAATTCCGGTTCTCTCTCGACCGAATTCCTAAAAATGAGATTCATCATTTCAGAGATATCAAAAGAAGAAAAAAAAAATGTTTTGTCTATTCGATCCAAAAAAAGTGGGGAATGCACATTTGCTTGAAACATTTCCCAAGTAACTGTTTTACGTCTTTGAGTACGCATGGATCCTTTTATTATATCCCTACGAAAATCCGATTGTTGCGAGTAGCGTATCAAAGCCACCTCTTCTCCTTGATCACTATTACTAGTATTATTCGTATTAGTAATAGAATTGGTATTATTCTCATTATCAGTATAAATTACCACACGTTTGGCTTTTCTTGAACGAATTTCATGATCTTCCGTCAATTTTTCCTCATTTTCTTCCTCCTGTTCTTCCATAACATTGGTCAATTTATATGACCATCGAGGAACCTTTTTACTGATTTCTTCTATTCCAATAGATTCATTTCTAGTTGTTGTTTGATCATTTGGATCAATTGTAATTATATCGAATACAAATTTCAAAGATTTTGCTTGACTTTCTGAATCAATTTTTCGTTGTTCTGCCAATAAAGAACTGTTTTTCAAAGAAAAATTGGGTGTGAATTCAAAAGAAAATGAAGTTAAGAAATTACCAATATAATTAAAAAATGATTTGCCACCATCAAGCGAATTCTTTTGATGTTCAAATTCTCGGAAATTATTAGAAAGTAGCTCATGGATCTTATTTATCCAAAGACTTTTTATGGAATCTTCCATATAAGGGATTAAATTATTCATGATTGTACGTAAATCAAATTTTTTTATTGCTCCACGGCATGGTCCGCTCAATAAAGGATCATATGTTTTGGTCAAGCATTCTTGTTCATTCTCATGATTGCAATATCTAGTCCTTTTTTCGAGCATATCTAGAGAAAGAAATCCCTTTTCTTTTTTTTCTTTTTCTAGAGCTTTTATTCGACTTATTAATTCATTGCTCAAGTTGTATTTTTTTTGTTCATTGGTATAAACCCAATAATTATACAGGTCTCCCTGGGATAATTTTTTTGTCGTGTACAAAGACATTTTTCGTTCTATCATTTCCGAAAAAGTCGATAAACTAGGTGGATATGTAAAAGATATTTTTTTTTTCCCATTACTTGGACATGTATAAAAAAAATATTGTGACATTTCATTTCGTACAGCATTTTCAAACCGATCATTTTTTATATATCGCAATGGACAATTCCATCGTTTATAATCGAAAAGAAAAGTCACAAGAGGTTTTTCAAACCAGAAATAAGTCTTTTCATTTTTCTCTTCTTTAAGTCTTCCCAATTCCCAATTATCTTGATACCTATCAAGATAAGAATCTTCGTAAACTGGGCTATCTTTATAGCATGTCTCTTTAAAGTGAAAGTGGAATTCCCCCTTTGTTTTTTCCTTTCCATTCACTCGGATCTCTTCCGTTTCATCTATTTTTTCCGGATCTTCCTGTTCTTCCGAACAAAGGGAAGGGTCTTCTTCGGCGGATCCCTCTTGTTCCTGTTTAGTCTCCTTCGTTTCGGAAGTTGTTTCTACATCGCTTTCTTCCTCACTTTCTCCCCTTTCTTCCATTTCTGAGGTTTCTTTCAGTTTCTTAGTGACAATAGGCGACGGCATTCTGCCTAAATAGTAGACACAGGTGATAAATAAGAGAATACTAAAGATTCGAGCCATAGAATTTCTCAATTCTGACACAAGGTACTTATTGGATCGAATAGAATGATTTTGCCGTATCCAGAATAATACCAATCCAACCCATTTCATGAATAAAATGTGACCAATTAACCAACCAACAAAACTACTTGTTACAAATAACATCTTGTTGTTGCATCGAAACATATAAATGTTGACTAATCTGGCTAACGTTGAACTTGGTAAAATGAAATGGTTGAATAATTGAAAAATTAGATTATTCAGGAATACACATTGAATGCTGAGATTACGCATTGAATTTCTGGTAGTAGATCCATAATAA